CCTATGCAAAACAAAAATTGAAGATTTAGTTACGATTGGAAATAGACTTTTCTATCTTTATCCATGGATCCCTTACTTATACTTATTCAATTGGAAAGATTGATCCAATTCCAAATTCACAAAAATTATGTTTCGTAATTTCATAATCCAAATTTGAAATTTCTAATTGACCCTTGGATACAAATCACGAGAATGGATATTCTTCCTCGAATCTTTCATTTAGAGGTAAAGGATTCAAATGAAATCCTTTTAAGAAATAAAGTTTTTGATCAGAATATGAATGAAACTGAAGAACCCCTTAACTATTAAGAGGATTAATAGAACGAATCGCACTTTTACCACTAAACTATACCCGCTACAATACGATTATTGTATAGAAATGGGACTTTTGTCGAACAAGGGAATCGGACGTAATCAATATAGGACAGAAATAAAAAAAATCATGAAATGAAAATTAGAGCTTAGAGTATTGACGTGTTTGTTAGGAGTCCTAATGAAATTAGGAAAAGAGGACTTATTTTGTTTAAAAATAAAAAACGAAATTGAATAACTAAATAAAATAACAAATTTGGTTCTTGAAGGAGTTTTGACAGATACGGCTCGACAAAACAATTTAAGCCATAACATAAAATGCATTGTGCAAAAAAAAATACATCGTTCTGTTTTTCCCTTTTTTCGAGTATCCAGTAAAAGTAAATTAAATAAAAAAAAAAAGAAGAAGAAACAAAAGAATAATAAAGAATAAGAAATGACACTTTGATTCCATCTAAATCATTTTTTTATGATTTGGCGGTATGGTTCATTGGAACAAAAAAAGGCCCGGCTGGGTACTGGCCAGACCAGGCCGTGAAAATAAAAAAAAAGCCTTTTGTAATTTTGTAAAGAGATATTCTTTATTTTTTTCTATTTTGATTCGAGATATCTCTTTCGGGGCCATTCTTTATTTTAATTTTTAATTTTATAGAAATAAAAAATGGAATTCCTGATAAAAGTTGTATCCATCTGTATAATACAATACAAAATACAATAAAAAAATATATAAGCTATATAATAAAGTTAAAGTAAAGAAGGGCCTTTTTTTCAAGCATTATCTTTTGTGTAATGTAACATAGTAATTATTATTATTTTTTTTTTCAATTAGGAGAGATGGCTGAGTGGATTAAAGCGTCGGATTGCTAATCCGTTGTACGAGCTATTCGTACCGAGGGTTCGAATCCCTCTCTTTCCGTTTCCGTCGCTGACTGGGTATCTTTCAAATTCGAATTTAGCGAACCCTTTTGCTTTTTTTTATTTGACTAGTTAAAGATGTAGAATAGATAAAATCAAATCCTAAAAACATTTCTAAGAATTAAGAATAAAGTAAAGAAAAATTTCTTATTTTTTAGTCTTCACGTCCAGGATTACGCCCTGGATCATTAGATAGGAACCCGAAGATGAAGAGAGAAACAAAGAATATAACTACGGTGTAAACAAAGAGTTTGAGAGTAAGCATTACACAATCTCCAAATTTTTTTTTTGGGGGGGGGGAAGAGAATAGATTCTCTATTTTTATACTACATATTCTATTTTGACACCAAGAAATGAAACGGTTTTTCAAATTGATAGAAATACAAAAGAGTTTTTATTTTTCGAAATTAACACAATTCGACTTCGATATTGTGGCGGACTCTAATAGGGTCTTTCAGTGAAAAAAAAAAAAAGGGGGGTCAGAATCGTGAAATGGGGAAATTTAAATTTATCGTGTCTGCCCAAGAATTTTACTGTTTTACTTGAGGGTTCATTCAAATTGGAAGACTCATCTGGTCTTATCAATTGTTAGAATTTTTTTTTTTCTCGAGCTTGAATAAATCATGAATTTTTCTCGGACACTATTAACGATCTTATCGAAAACTTACAGCAGCTTGCCAAACAAAGGCTAAGAGAAAAAAGAGAAGAGGTATTACTGGCATAACATCTACAATTGGATTCAAAAAAGCGTACGCCTCGGGTAATTTGCCGAATAAAAAACTACTCGAATAAAGGGCAGAATTAAGAAAGATATAGATCAAACTAAAGGTATTAAGCATAACAAACATTTTGTTCTTGGAGATAATTGTATTTTGATTGAGTTAAAAATATGTTATTGATATAAGCTAAAAATGACGAAAAGAAAGTAAGGTAGACAAAAAAAAATACTTCTTTGAACCGAACCAATCAAAACAAAAATCCTTCAATTCTCACAAGAGAATAGAAGAAATCATACTTTCATACAATATCTTAATTGAATTCTATGTAATGATCAATAAATGGAGTTTAATTCTGCATCTACTTGTGTCAAAATCTTAAAAAAAGAATCTACTTTATTCCGTAGAGATTTGGCCGGGAATTGACGAACAACCAATATTAGTGTTTATTAGTATCGAATAGAAAAGAAATTCAAATGGGGCGTGGCCAAGCGGTAAGGCAACGGGTTTTGGTCCCGCTATTCGGAGGTTCGAATCCTTCCGTCCCAGAGCGACCTCTTATATATATCCGAATATCAGACTCCAAATTACTTTTTTGAGCAACCTCTCTTTCAGAGTATAATTTTTTTAAGAGTCTAATTTTTGATAAAATGGACTTCTTGTTTCGAATTTTCAAAACTCTTCTCTGAATAAGATGTTTTTTCATAAATTGAATCGAGTTCAAATAATACGAAAATAAAACGGAATCCATTTGTGATCCAAGTAAGATGGCAACATAGATCACAAGAGTTTGAATTCAAAAAAAGTCGGATGGGCCCTCCCCCTCCCTTTCACTTTGATATGTAAGTGAGTGGCTTAAAAAATCCTTACATACCCTACCTCCGTGAATTTGCAAGGATACATTCTAAATCGAAATGCGAAAACCTCTATCTTTCTCTCTATCTTTCTTCTATTTTTTTTTAATAAGACAGCCCCGATTTTTTATTTCATTTCTTGAAATCGAAACAAGAGGGTATTCGTGGTACTGTTTGAATTCAATCAATGGAATTAAGTTTCTAAGACCGGTTTAGGGTAAAAGAACAATTATAGTAAAGAATGATGGAATCTGGACCCTTTTGTCTTTTTATCTATACAAAAGAGTCTAGCATCCCGTATCAAATAGGATCCTATTTTTATTTATGATTAATCATCCCCCAGAATGAATTGGGAGTGGGGTCCATACGAGTTAGTGAGCGATGTAAGATCTCATAATCAATCGAGTTTCATATGGGTGAATTTTCTTTGAGCTGGAGGTATTTCATGTTTGGCTCTAATTAATAATTGGAAATGTATTTAATCATAATTAATAATTGAGACGGGGTCCATTCATATATCTTCATCCTCTATATTTACTTTTTACTTTATTTTCTTTTTATTTTTATTCGTGTTCTTTTTTGTTTTATTTCGAAATAAAAAGAAATATTGCATTCATGCAATAAAATGAAAATAGAGGGTAAAATTAAATTCTTACTGAGGCTTCTTCCTCATAAATTAACTAACTATTCCTTTCATATCGAAGGAAAAAGGACTGGGTATTGACCGAAGCAATGACTATTCATGATTCCATAATTGAATCAATTACATACCGGTTCAAAACTAGAAAAATGTTATGGTAAAACTTCGTTTGAAACGATGTGGTAGAAAGCAACGTGCGACTTGAAGGACACGATCCGCTGTGGATTTTTTTTATCCGCCATTTTAGATTGTAGATTATCTAGAAATGAATGGGCTCTTGGCTCGACATACTTTGTTCTGTTCTACTAGAATTCTCGTTTTTTGTTGGGGTGTAGTGTAAATAGGACATGATGGAGCTTGAGTAGAAAGTATTTGTTCATTTCGCAGGGGCAAGGATCTAGGGTTAATACCAATCAATAAGTTGTAACAAACTTCGTAAGTATATTTTCGATATATAAATCGAAAGAATCCGATTCGAGCAATTTTGAAATCCAAAACGACAATTTGTTGGAATTGGTAAAACTCTTTCGATGAAAAGTGTATCATGCAGGAATCAATTGTTCGTATGATTCTTTGATAGAAAAAAATCGCAAAAAGGGGTGTGTTGCCGCCATTTTTGAAAACGAAAGATCACCGAAGTAATGTCTAAACCCAATGATTCAAGGCAAAGATAAAAAGGATCCTGGAACAAGGAAATACCGTTTCAATTGTCTCAACAATTAGATCAGAATGGGAATTAAGAATCAAAAAATCGATTCGAAACGAGACAAAAAAAAGGGGTTAGAGACCACTCAAAAAAAGAAATCCCTAAAGATTTTCTTTTGGGCTATTTAAAAGTTATCCAACTTGAGTTATGAGAGTACGAATGCTTTTTTTTTCGAAAAAGAAGGACTTAAATCACACAATTTCTAATCATTTTTTCTCGAGCCGTACGAGGAGAAAACTTCTTATACGTTTCTAGGGGGGGTATTGTTCATCTACATCTATCCCAATGAGCTGTTTATCGAATCGTTGCAATCGATGCTCGATCCCGAAGAGAGGGAAGAGATCTTCGGAAAGTGGGTTTTTATGATCCGATAAATAATCAAACCCATTTAAATCTTCCTGCTATTTTAGATTTCCTTGACAAGGGCGCTCAACCTACAGGAACGGTTCATGATATTTCAAAGAAGGCTGGGGTTTTTAAGGAACTTCATCTTAATTAAACGAAATTGCATCGAGGGTATAGAATAAAAAAAGAGGGTGTGGATGACTCCTATATAGTTTTGTATAACTTTTTCTTTACGACTCCCCCCTTTTTTGTTCTATTCATACCTACTTTTTATTCCTATTTAATATTGCTCCCATAAAGTATCATGTTCTGTAAGTATAAGGACAAAAAAAATAAGCAGAAGAACAAAAATCAATTTTATTGCTAGAATTTTATTGATATAAGATGCATATAAAAAAGATCAAATGAATACAACGAACTAATTGGATCGAGAAATCGAAAATTTACATTAATCGCAATCGAAACGGGGCGTTTTATAGTTTGTCGTTGTAAATCTATTAACAAATCACAAA